ATCTTATTGGAACTGTCCATATCCGGTTCATCCTTCGGAACCATATCACATCCCGGATCTGGTTCCGAAGGATGAATTGAGACGGTATCTTGTAAATACGTAATTATCTTGAATATATCAACAATTTCTTTCTTTTCCGCTCGCCTGGAAGGGACAAAAGAAACATCTTGTTTTTTCTTCAACAATTTAGGATCTCTAATGGACCTCTCAGTAGGATTCGAACCCAGATGAAGTTCTGACCATCTGTCAGAGAAAAAAGAACGAATTGATCTTGTAGGATTCCCAAGAAATTCTTCGATTTCTTCCGGAAGCAGATGATTATTCATCCGCTTCTCAGGTTCCGTGAATAGCCAGGACATGGAGGAAGATCCAAAAAGGCATTTCGGGAATCGATCTGATTCTATCTCTGTTCGTTCCGTTTGAAGAAAGGAAGGATCCCAAAGAATCGATCTCTCTTTTAGTTGCTGAATCTCTGTTTGATCGATCAATGTGTGATATTCTGAATTCTCATTTCTAACGGAATCGAAATGATCTCTGGATTGATCAGAAGAAGATCCTTTCCATTGGCTAGAATCCGTTACTTGAACGAAAATAGATCTTGTGGAATCATATTGAATATTTGACAATACATTCCGTACCTTGCTAAAAAACCGATCCTTGTTTACCAACCACACATTGTCTAACCAAATCCAATTCTCTCTCGAGACGTTCCTCAAAAAATCCGATTCGTGCTGATTCTTCCCCCAACTAACGAAGAGATCTTGGCGGAATTGCCACATATGAAATTGAGCACAATTTTGCAAAGAAATACCCCACTTGTTTCTCGAGAAGAGATGGGAAACATGCTCAATATCATTGGATTGCATAGTTGCCCCAGCTCCTTGTTGTTTGAAGAAACTCTCCCCCTGAATTGGTCTTTTTTCACGAAAAGCAGACATGAGATAACAAATCAAGTCTTTCCCTAAGATTTCGAATAGCTGTCCCGAATTCAAGTTGATTATGTTTCGTTTCTTCCTCGGAGAAAGACGATCAAACAATTCCCAATCATGGTCCTTGCGGATCGGATCATCCGTATAGGATAAAAAAAGAAACTCCAGATATTTGCTATCTTTCTCTTTGAATGAGATCTCAATTCCAGCTACGGTTTCATTAGATATCTGACAACTAGAATCCCTCTTTTTTCCGATCCGGTTCCTCCACCACCGCGAACCCCGGTTAGATTCAGGCATGATACGCTTTTTCTTTCTTGGGAGAACCCAAGTACTCTCTTGCGGATCCATGAAACAACTCTCAGAAATCTTTTTCCTTTTTGGAAGATACAGGAGCGAAACAATCAACCTATTTCTATTGGAAGACCAAAAAGATTCTTCCAATGTCTCCTTTCTGGGTCCAATGGAATTCATAGGTATAGGAAGAAGCCCCATCAAATAGATATTTTTTATTTCAACCATCTTTCGATTGTTAATACGAGATATAAGGACCACTACTACAAGCAGTACTACACCTTTGATCGTGAAATATCGATTGCTTGTTGCACCCTGTGAATCACGTGAAAGTAGGATACTCCAAATTCGGGGGTCAAAGAGTTTCATAAAACGTTCTTGGTGGAAAAAAATGTGAGTGAAAGATCCCACTGAATCGAATTTGATCCATGAATCTAAGAAATAGTGAGAATTCTTGATCTCTCTCAATATCTCTCTCAATTCGAATATCCAGGATTTGAATTGATGTCGTTTCATTGATTCCTCCTAAAGATTTCATTTCAATTGGAATTTGGTTATTCACGATGTACGATGATCCCTGTTAAGCATCCATGGCTGAATGGTTAAAGCGCCCAACTCATAATTGGCAAATTCGTAGGTTCAATTCCTGCTGGATGCACGCCAATGGGAACATTCAATAAGTCTATTGGAATTGGCTCTGTATCAATGGAATCTCATCATCCATACATAGCGAATTGGTATGGTATATTCATACCATAACATATGAACAGTAAGAACTATAATTCTTATCGATACTGGAACTCATAGGGAAGAAAATGGATTTATGGATGGAATCAAATATGCAGTATTTACAGAAAAAAGTATTCGGTTATTGGGGAACAATCAATATACTTCTAATGTCGAATCAGGATCAACTAGGACAGAAATAAAGCATTGGGTCGAACTCTTCTTTGGTGTCAAGGTAATAGCTATGAATAGTCATCGACTCCCGGGAAAGGGTAGAAGGATGGGACATACAATGCATTACAGACGTATGATCATTACGCTTCAACCGGGTTATTCTATCCCACCTCTTATAGAGAAAAGAACTTAAAGCAAAAGACTTAATAACACGGCAATACATTTATACAAAACTTCTACCCCGAGCACACGCAATGGAGCCGTAGACAGTCAAGTGAAATCCAATCCACGAAATAATTTGATCTATGGACAGCATCGTTGTGGTAAAGGTCGTAATGCCAGAGGGATCATTACCGCAGGGCATAGAGGGGGAGGTCATAAGCGTCTATACCGTAAAATCGACTTTCGACGGAATGAAAAAGAGATATCTGGTAGAATCGTAACCATAGAATATGACCCTAATCGAAATGCATACATTTGTCTCATACACTATGGGGATGGTGAGAAGAGATATATTTTACATCCCAGAGGGGCTATAATTGGAGATACCATTGTTTCTGGTACAGAAGTTCCTATATCAATGGGAAATGCCCTACCTTTGAGTGCGGTTTGAACTATTGATTTACGTAATTGGAAGTAACCAATTAGGTTTACGACGAAACCTAGGAATCGATCACTGATCCAATCGGAGTACCTCTACGGGATAGACCTCAACAGAAAACTGTTGAGTAACGGCAGCAAGTGATTGAGTTCAGTAGTTCCTCATAGAAAATTATTGACTCTAGAGATATGGTAATATGGAGAAGACAAAATTGTTTGAAGCGCGCACAGAACCGGAAGCGCCCCTTGTTTCAAAGAGAGGAGGACGGGTTATTCACATTTAATTTGATGGTCAGAGGCGAATTGAAAGCTAAGCAGTGGTAATTAGAAAGACCCCCGGGGAAAAATAGAGATGTCTCCTACGTTACCCGTAATATGTGGAAGTATCGACGTAATTTCATAGAGTCATCCGGTCTGAATGCTACATGAAGAACATAAGCCAGATGACGGAACGGGGAGACCTAGGATGTAGAAGATCATAACATGAGTGATTCGGCAGATTTGGATTCCTATATATCCACTCATGTGGTACTTCATCATACGATTCATATAAGATCCATCTGTCTAGATATCATCATATACATCTAGAAAGCCGTATGCTTTGGAAGAAGCTTGTACGGTTTGGGAAGGGGTTTTGATTGAGAAAAAAGAAGAATCTACTTCAACCGATATGCCCTTAGGCACGGCCATACATAACATAGAAATCACACTTGGAAAGGGTGGACAATTAGCTAGAGCAGCAGGCGCTGTAGCGAAACTGATTGCAAAAGAGGGTAAATCGGCCACATTAAGATTACCATCTGGGGAGGTCCGTTTGATATCCAAAAACTGCTTAGCAACAGTCGGACAAGTGGGTAATGTTGGGGTGAACCAAAAAAGTTTGGGTAGAGCCGGATCTAAGTGTTGGCTAGGTAAGCGTCCTGTAGTAAGAGGAGTAGTTATGAACCCTGTAGACCATCCCCATGGGGGCGGTGAAGGGAGAGCCCCAATTGGTAGAAAAAAACCCACAACCCCTTGGGGTTATCCTGCGCTTGGAAGAAGAAGTAGGAAAAGGAACAAATATAGTGATAGTTTTATTCTTCGTCGCCGTAAATAGAAACATTGAAAATTGAATCTTTGGAATTGGAAATAATGTGATGGGCGAACGACGGGAATTGAACCCGCGCATGGTGGATTCACAATCCACTGCCTTGATCCACTTGGCTACATCCGCCCCTTCCCTTATCTAGCTAAAGGATTTTCTCTTTTTTCCATTCATCATTATACTTCAGATTAAGATCGAGATATTGGACATAGAATGCCAATTTAAAAAATGGAAAAAAAAGGAGTAATCAGCCGTGACACGTTCACTAAAAAAAAATCCTTTTGTAGCTAATCATTTAGCGGGAAGAATTGAAAAACTCAACAGGAGGGAGGAGAAAGAAATCATAGTGACTTGGTCTCGGGCATCTACCATTATACCCACAATGATTGGCCATACAATCGCTATTCATAATGGAAAGGAACATTTACCTATTTATATCACAGATCGTATGGTCGGTCACAAATTGGGAGAATTCGCACCTACTCTAACTTTCGTGAGACACGCGAGAAACGATAATAAATCTCGTCGTTAGTCGTTCTACTAAGTATTCATGTGAAAAGCCTTATCTTAATAGTATTTCTAATAGTATTTAGACTTAAGAGTCTTTATCTTATAGTAAGAGTATAGGTATATTTCTTTTTATAGTATACTAATTTCTGACTTATCTTATACTATACTTCACCTAGGCACTTATCATTCATTGGCGGGGGAGAACTTTTATGATAAAGAACGAAAATTCGGATAGAGAAGCAAAAG